GGGTCAGGTCCACTTACTTTTTCTTTTTCTTTTGTTGATTTTGAATCTTTCCAATGGATTTGCTTGGTATAATCGAAAATAGGGATCTTTGGCGATTCAAGGGGCGGCTTATGATTATTCATAATAATGAAAAGTTACCGAACAAATGTTCCATAGAACTACTATACTCTAACTCAGTATAATGATAACGTATTATCTGGTTAGTTCCTTTTGTATTACAAATAAAAAAAAATCTCTATTTTTGATTATACTATGATTGGGCTTTTATAAAAAAAAAGAATTTATGAAAAAAGAAAAGCCCCTTATCGGATTTGAACCGATGACTTACGCCTTACCATGGCGTTACTCTACCACTGAGTTAAAAGGGCTTATTTGATTGAATTCCCGAACGAGTCACTATGTAGATAAAATCTCTATATGCACATATTATATATATAAGTATATATTATATATAAGTATATACAGTAGACTCATAGTGGCTAGTGTCTGATTTTTTTTGAAAAATCAAATGGATTTTCCTAGAAAGTCTAGGGTAAGTTTCAAGACCGGTTATCCCCTTGAACTAAAGTCGTAAAGAAAATTTTCGATAACTTCTTGATCCCGTTTACTAGATTAGATTTATATAGAGAATGTCGATTCTAATGAACGATTCATGAATATGAATGACGAATCCAAAAATTCTATACAATTATGAAAAACGGAAAGATCCCTCGGATCTGATCATTCCATTATATTGACAATTTCAAAAAACTGATCATACTATGATCATAGTATGAGGGCGGTTGGTCAAGTTGGCCCCCATCGTCTAGTGGTTTAGGACATCTCTCTTTCAAGGAGGCAGCGGGGATTCGAATTCCCCTGGGGGTAGGGTACTACGAAAGGAAGTTGATCATGGATTACCAATAAGCCTAAAATGGATTCTTCCTGGGTCGATGCCCGAGCGGTTAATGGGGACGGACTGTAAATTCGTTGGCAATATGTCTACGCTGGTTCAAATCCAGCTCGGCCCAATAATTCGCCAATCTACCACGAGATGGTATAAACCCCCTTGTCCTTCAGAAAGACCCCGTACGAAGATAAAACAAATCCAATTTTCTGCTAGATCCCTTATTTTTCCTGGGATTGTAGTTCAATCGGTTAGAGCACCGCCCTGTCAAGGCGGAAGCTGCGGGTTCGAGCCCCGCCAGTCCCGACGGATCCAATAAATAATAAATACATCAATTCATTTTTCCCCCTCTATGAACTAGTAAAGGGCGCCGGGGGGGCATGCTTTCATTCCCAAAGCAAAAAGGAGTCTTTATTTCTTTTTTCTTTCCTATTTTTTCCATTTCGCTTTTATTGTTTGTTTAGGTTTGGAACTATGTAATTAATCGAAGTGGAGGGGTAATTTGATGATCCTTCATCAGATGATTGTCCAAGGAAGACGCAAGGTAGGTTATAGAAAAAAACAAGGAAACAGATGATAAATAAAGGAATTTTGGATTGATTGAGTCAGGAATCAAAATTTGGATTCGGTATGGATAAAAGAACTTCCTATGTTATACTATTCAAGTCTTGACGACGGGTTGATTTGAGAGATCAGATATTGTTATTCATGATATTGATCCGATTCAAGATCATTGAGAGGTAATTCATTCATTGAATTTACAGACGAAAGATTTCTCATCTCTAGGGGATTAAATCCCGAGTTATTGCGAAGTAAAAAAACCAATGAGATTATGGAAGTAAATATTCTTGCATTTATTGCTACTGCATTATTCATTCTAGTTCCTACCGCTTTTCTACTTATCATTTACGTAAAAACAGTCAGTCAAAATGATTAATTCAATTGAATTTGAAAATTCATTTGAATGAAACTTTCCTTCTGAGTTCTTATCAAAAATTGACGAAGTCAAATGAAAAGGATTCCAATTTCACGTCTTAACGTAAATGAAATGAGCGCACTATAATCGGCAGTTTTCTAAGAGATAGATAGTATGGTAGAAAGATTCATCTTTCTACCATACTATCTATCTCTTAGTCTATAAAGAAACTTAGTCTATAAAGTTGTAATCTAGAATAAAGATAAAGGCTTAAGTTTCTATAGATCAATCTACAATATTCTCTTCATATATGTGTATATTAATTCCATATATTGTATGTAATTGACATAACACCCAACTTGCTACATCTATTTGTTCCGATCAATCGAAAATAATTCTTATCTTAGGATTCTAATTCCTTTCCTTTTACTAATTACTAATAAGGAAGGGGATAAGGGAGGGGAAACCTCACCCATTTTTAACGCCCGAACCGTGATATGAAATAAGTCGATAAAGCATAAATCGCCTTTCTCAAATTAGAATCCAAAGGGCAAATGCCCAATATGTGACTCGCCCGAGGCAAGATCTTATTATTGCCCAGTCTCTCGTTAGACAACCACTATCTCTATATCATTTCTCATAGAAAGTGTGTATACACTTAACAAAACGACTTCTTCTTTGAAGAGTAAAGAGGGAAAGAAATCAAAATAAAAAAAAAGGTCTGGTCTTCCTCAGTATCCATCTATAAAGATAGTAAGAGCCCATTCCCATTGATTGAAATAGAAAATTTCGGAAGAATTTTAGGTTGGAATAAATTTCCAATCATCTGAATCCCTTTCTTTTCAAAATACAAAGACGAAATATCTCTTTGATTGAAAGAGTATGATTCATATCATAGATTACTCCATTGGAGTCCAATGGGATTCCAAATTCAGAGATTTTGATTTTAAATAGTTCAAAATGCGTTGCAGAACGATTTATAAAACAATCGATACGGTTTGATTCCTGAACTCAATTAGTAGTACTTCTAGAGCCCACTTCTTCCCCACACTACGAGTGAAAGGGAAAATGTAAAGACTACCATTAAAGCAGCCCAAGCGAGACTTACTATATCCATGTGCATTATGTCCCCTATCTCTATAAATACGAAGGAATTTTTCCATTATTCCTCACTAATAATAGTGGAATCAATGGCGCAGAGTCAAAAAGGGGTTCTGCCCGAACACTATTGAGAAACCAATCCAATAAATCGATTATGATTTCGAATCAGGAAAGATTAAACACAAGCAAAATACATAGTAACATCCCAAAGGAATGGGAACATGTAGGAATAAGAATACTAAGGCCTATTCTTTATTTTGTTTTGTTTACCTTCTAAGTAAAAACAGAAGGGGAGAAGTCACTAAAAACGAAAAATCGCTATCTATTACCGACTTCTATTTCCCTATTTGATCTAATCCGTACCCCCTTTCCCGATTATCGCCGTGAAACGGGGGGGGCTTGAGTAGGGGTTGGCAAAAAGAAATTCTTTCTTTTTGCCCCCTTTTCGAGAAACTAGAAAAGTCAATTATTCATCCAATCTAATATTGATTGGATACCCGAGCACTCAGAGATTCTCCCGAGTCCGTCTTATATAAAGCAACTTCCACCCCTTTCCAATCCAAAACTATTAATTGAATTTCCTATCAGGCTCTACAATCTGATTCAAGATCCAGTCATTAGACACTCCCTTAGTAATAGAAGGGAATCGTGAAGTCTTGATAGCCCCTCTACCAGCAGATACCAGCAGATTCAAATATTTCCTTGAATCCTAGATGCGAACGAGGATTCACAATCTTTTCTTTTAGAAAACCTTTAGACCACATGCTTAGAATCAAACAAAGTATCAACAGTCTGTTTCCTATGCTTCTACCGGGGAAGCATTCTGCGAGTTATATCAGCAGAAAGAAGAGATTTCGAGTTTTTTGGTGATCAGGCGACACCCGGATTTGAACTGGGGAAAAAGGATTTGCAGTCCCCCGCCTTACCACTCGGCCATGCCGCCAAAATGATACAAAATAGATGCAAATTTTCCCGGATTACTGAATTTTTATTGTACGTGCATTTTGACTTCTGTTTTCCTTAATCCTTTTCTTTCCTAAAAGAAAGACCCCTTTTGTTTGATTGGATTTGATCCATCCCTTCGATTGATTGTATAGTATCTGAAAATACACGATGCTAAAAACATTCTCTCGCTTTTCTATTGAGAAATCAAATGTGTATTTTCAGCCGAGAAATTTGAACCATTAACTATTCACTCCTTACTTCGAATTCATGAACGATTCTGGGATTTGAATTTCAAATTGTGTTTTCTTTTTCCTAATTTTCCTAATGACATAAGAAAATACAAATTGAGACAGAACTCATCAGTATTGATTTTTTCAATCAAAAACCTTTCTCAATTTCAATTATAACAAAACATATGAGTATATGTAAACCCCAGAACATAAATTGTTACACAGATATCTATTATTTAGATATGTTGTCGATAGGGAATTATCATAAAATTCTCCTACTTCACTTCAATTTTGCATTGAATGGAAATTTTCTTTTGATAGAGCACGACCGGGGCTGTCCCGAATAGAACCGGCAATAAAAGAGAAGTCGAATATTATAGCTATCTACATACATGTTTAATAAATGCAACCCTTCTTATACAATACACTTCAAATCGTATTCTATATTCTACTCAAAAATCAGTAAAGTACAAATATCTCTCTTCTCTGTGAATCGTTTTTTGAACAACGAAATCCCCAGGGGCGGTTAAGTGCTAAAAAAATGGATTCTATCTGATTTTTTTGTCTTTGTCTCCCAAATACCAAATCTTTTTATTTTTCTCAAATTCAAATATGTAATATCATTATGTAATATCATAATAATGGTATTATTTTAATCATTTTATTTTTGTTTTGCTATTCTATACAAAACCCTATAACCTTAATAAGTCTAAGTGACAAAATTCTGTTTCTAGGATTGTTTTATCAATTCTTTTCCATTTTGATTTGTTGCAACTTCCAATTTAAGTAAAAAATTCTCTTTATTTCTTCGTTCATACGTAGTTCATACATTTCATTTCAAATATGGAGTTGGTTCAAATTTCATGTGATTCAGTAAACAGAATAGAAATTCCATCAGTGCTAGATCGTCGATCTTCTTGGA